TAATTAAGTTAAGAAGAGGGACGAATGGCAAGCTAGGGTGCACTAATAAGACGGAAGGCCCGAAAATACGAGGGAGAAATTTTGAACTCGAATATCTTCGCGGAAACGCAGAGGGAAAAACTGGAAACTGAAACATCTAAGTACCAGGGCTAATTGGCACAAAGAAATCAAACGAGCTTCCGTAAGTAGCGGCGAGCGAAAGCGGAAAAGTCCTCTATGAGTTAGTAGTGGAAGATAGGTGTCTACACATCTAAGACTAAATGTTAGTGCACACCGAAAGAGGAAGTACTGTGAAGGAAAGCTGAAAGAGACTTGAAAAGATCTTAAAATAAGTCCCCTTAAGCAGACATATTATGTCGTACCTTTTGTATAATGGGTTCGCAAGGAAAAATTTAGCAAACTTAAGTCCAGAGACGAAGGTGTAGTGAAATCAAGAGGATAAGCCCTCTTTAAGTTAAATTACCCGAAACCAAGTGACCTAGCCTTGGGCAGTTTAAAGGAACGAACCGTTGATTGTAGCAAAAATCTCGGATGACCTGTGGCTAGGGGTGAAAGACTAATCAAACTTGGAGATAGCTGGTTTTCTGCGAAAACTATTGAAGTAGTGTGTCCAAAAACTTAATTTTACATGATAAAGTTCAATTGCTCGGAGAGGGATTAACTCTGAATGTAAAAAATTTAAGATGGACAGACAGACAATGGGCGATAAGGCCAATTGTCAAAAGGGGAAAGCCCTAATCAGAAGTTAAAGCCACAAATCAAAGCCTTTATCAAGTGTTAAAGGGATGTGGAATTTAGACAATGAGGAAGTAGGCTTGGAGCCAGCCATCTTTGAAAGATGACGTAAAAGTTCACTCAAGAAATTCTTGAAGTGATAATGCGAACATGAGTTAAAAAATCGTTGGATCACTCCCCCAAGGCTTCAATTACAAATTGGGCTATACAGCCCCTAAGATAGCAACCCTTTGGTTGCGTCAACGGGTCTTATAAAAAACGCACGAAGTGCCAGGAAAGATTTATAAAGTTTTTACTGTACTAGTCTAACGCAAGTGGGGTGAAGTGAGGAGAGAACTTCTCTTAAGGAACTCGGCAAAATCTGGGCCTCGACTGTTTACCTAAAAACATAGCTCTCTGCCAAAGCTAAACGCTGAAGTATGGAGGGTGARGCCTGCCCRATGGTTGTATCTGAAAAGAGTTGRCTAARGTCARCTTCATAAGGGCAATTGAATGGCCGCGGTAACACTGACCGTGATAATGTAGCGTAATCAATAGCCAATTAATTGTTGGCCGGTATGAATGGCATCACGAAGGCCCCACTGTCTTAAGAGAACTCTCCATGAAATTGAATTCGTAGTGAAGATGCTACGTCCATATTGTAAGACGAAAAGACCCCATTGAGCTTTACTAAAAACTTGTATGGCTCGAAATAACTTAAATAAAAAGTTTAGATAATGTGGGACCCGTTTTTGGTTAATGAAACACCACTCTTTTATTTTAAGAGAGCTAACCTTGTTGGGATAATGCAAGTTGGATAGTTTGGTTGGGGCGACCGCCTTTTAAAAGGTAACGAAGGTGAGCTTAAGGTCTATAATTAATAGCCGATGGCTTGACTGCAAGGGGGACATCCCGAGCAGACACTGGTAATTACCCAGTGGGCTATAATGACCCGTCATCTTAGAGTGGAATAGTTGACGATCAACGAATAAAAGCTACCATGGGGGATAACAGCGTTATATCGTTAGAGAGTTTATATCGACGACGATGTTTGCGACCTCGATGTTGAATTGCGGCACCCTGGGGTGCAGCCGACCCCCAAGGGTTGGTCTGTTCGTCCATTAAAGCCGTACATGATTTGAGTTAAAAACGTGGCAACACAGTTTGGTTTCTATCTACAATATGAAGAAACATCGATATAATTATCTTCTAGTACGAAAGGACCGAAGAATTAACGATTCTCTTATTTTTACAAGTTACGATCGATTAAATAACCTTCTAATCGGAGGTTTCACAATTAATCACTGATTGCCTCTTAAGTGTGAAAATTATATCGAATTGTTTGATATGAAGTAAAACTATAATTATGCAGGAGCCCCCTTTAAAGGGGMCSTCCCTGGATAATGGTGCAAAGAATATAAGGTTAGTTTAAAAGTAAGTAAATGAAATCTACTGTTTATCATCCCTATCATTTAGTTGATCCTAGGCCTTGACCCTACGTAGGAGCTTGCGGAGCTCTTTTTATAACTGTAGGTAGTGTTGTATATTTTCATTATAGCCAAACTTGAATTTTATGGATGGGGGTTATAACCCTTGGCTTAACCATGATAGTTTGGTGGAGAGATGTTATAAGAGAAGCTACTTTTCAAGGTCTTCATACTATGGTTGTAAAACAAGGATTAAAATATGGAATGCTCCTATTTATCCTTTCTGAAGTCTTGTTTTTCCTCTCTTTCTTTTGGGCTTTTTTTCATAGTAGTGTTGCTCCAACTATAGAACTAGGAGCAGTTTGGCCGCCTCAAGGGATAAATCCTTTAAATCCCTTTTCAGTGCCTCTTTTAAACACAGCCGTTCTATTAAGTTCGGGGGCAACCGTTACTTGGGCGCACCATGCCTTAATTAGCGGAAAGAAAACTGAGGCCATTAATGGTTTAACTGTTACTGTTTTATTAGGTCTTATCTTTACAGGTTTACAAGGAATGGAGTATTATGAAGCCCCTTTTGCTATTTCAGATTCGGTTTATGGTTCTACTTTTTTTGTAGCCACTGGTTTTCATGGTTTACATGTCATTGTAGGAACAACGTTCTTAGCGGTTTGTTTAGCCAGGTTAGTTTATCACCAATTTACTCGTCATCACCATCTCGGTTTTGAGGCTGCTAGTTGATATTGGCATTTTGTAGATGTGGTTTGGTTTGTTTCTATATGTGTGTATCTATTGGTGAGGTAAGTTAAAATAGATCGGCCCTATTTAGAGACATCTTTTTCACCCATATTTTAAGTTCAAGTTGTAGTAGGATTTATATTATTAATATAGAAAAAGAGAATTCTAAATTTATCCAACCTTATGTTGGTCATTTTTTTTATATGTTTACCTTATTTTCATGGATAATAAATTTTTAACTCGTTGAGTATTTTCTACTAATCATAAAGATATTGGAACATTATATCTAATCTTTGGAATAGGATCTGGTATGATCGGCACAGCTTTAAGTATGTTAATAAGATTGGAGTTATCTGCCCCTGGAACTATGTTAGGGGATGACCATCTTTATAATGTCATAGTAACAGCGCATGCTTTTATTATGATTTTCTTTTTCGTAATGCCAGTTATGATGGGAGGGTTTGGTAATTGGTTGGTGCCTTTGTATATTGGTGCCCCCGATATGGCTTTCCCTCGATTAAACAACATTAGTTTTTGGTTACTTCCCCCTGCGCTTATACTATTATTGGGTTCTGCCTTTGTTGAGCAAGGTGCGGGAACAGGGTGGACAGTTTATCCTCCTTTAGCCGGCATTCAAACGCACTCGGGAGGGGCGGTAGATATGGCCATTTTTAGTCTCCATTTAGCGGGTGCTTCTTCTATATTAGGGTCAATAAATTTTATAACGACTATATTTAATATGAGAGCGCCAGGGTTAACCATGGATAGACTTCCATTATTTGTATGGTCTGTTTTAATCACTGCCTTTTTATTAGTCTTATCTTTACCAGTTTTAGCCGGAGGCATTACCATGCTTTTAACAGATAGAAATTTTAATACGACTTTCTTTGATCCGGCAGGGGGCGGGGACCCTATTTTATTCCAACATTTATTTTGGTTTTTTGGGCACCCGGAGGTTTATATTTTAATTCTCCCAGGGTTTGGTATGATCTCTCAAATTATACCAACTTTTTCTGCTAAAAATCAGATTTTTGGATACTTGGGTATGGTATATGCCATGTTATCTATTGCAATATTAGGCTTTATTGTGTGGGCGCATCACATGTTTACGGTAGACTCCAGCCGTCAGAGACAGCAATGTCTTTGTTTATTATCTCACTATATGCTGGAAAGACCCTTTTCAAAAATAAGTGCTAGCCTAAGGTTAAGGCAGCTAAAATCTTATTTTTATAGGGTTTCCCAGCTGGAAACTAAAACTGGAATTAAGATGTTTTCTACAATTACTCAGGTTTTAGGATCCTCAGAGACTGCACGTGGGAAATCTTGACAATGATTAATCGGGTTCATTGAGGCCCAGGGCTACTTAAGTGTAGCTCGTAAATCTCATAATATAGAATACCTCTCTTTCTCCGTCTTTTGTCCCCTTAGAGATACCCAAGTTCTTTATTATATTAAAGGTCTTCTAGGGTACGGCCACGTTAAACTTTCAACGATTGGGAGATTTTATGTTACAAACAGGGATGCTTTAATTAACATACTTCCGCTTGAGCACTCGGAGGGTGGTTCTCGGCTTGTTGGGTTAGTAGATGGGGAAGGTGTCTTCCTTGTTTCTTTAAAACATAACCCTAACATTCAAAAAAAGAAGGACGTGAGTTTCTCTATAATAATATCACAAATTGAAGAGACTGTATTAAAACCATTCTTTGATAAATTAGGAGGAGGAATAAGAAAAAATGAAAAGGATGGGCTTCTCATATGAGAAATAAAAGAGAAAGGAGGTTTAAACCAGGCCGTGCGCCTTTTCAAAAAACATTCGTTACGAACTAAGAAAAAGGTTGATTTTTTGAAATGGTGCAGGGTATTGGAATTAATCAATTATAAGTTAAGATTAAGGTACAGTCCGAACCATGGCGAAAGCTTTGGTCAGGAAACATTTCAATAAATGAAATGTTTTTAAACATATTAGTGGAATGGATGTTGACACAAGAGCCTACTTCACTGCAGCCACTATGATCATTGCTGTTCCAACTGGAATTAAGGTGTTTAGTTGGTTGGCTACCCTTTATGGTGGGGCCATTAGACTAGATACACCTATGCTTTGGGCCATAGGGTTTGTCTTTCTTTTTACAATAGGAGGTCTAACCGGGGTTATTTTAGCAAATAGCTCTCTAGACATTGTTTTACATGACACTTACTATGTTGTAGCTCATTTCCATTATGTTCTATCAATGGGGGCTGTTTTTGCCATCTTTGGTGGGTTCTATTTTTGGTTTGGAAAAATTACTGGTTATTGCTACAATGAGCTTTATGGTAAAATCCACTTTTGGTTGATGTTTATTGGGGTTAATTTAACATTTTTCCCTCAGCACTTCTTAGGTCTAGCGGGTTTCCCAAGGCGATACTCTGACTTTGTGGATAGTTTCGCGGGCTGGAATTTGGTTTGCTCCTTAGGATCAACTATATCAATTGTGGGTGTACTATGGTTTATTTATATAGTATATGATGCCTATGTTCGAGAGATAAAAYTTATTGGTTGGGTAGAGAATACTGGAGCTAGTTGGGCTTCTTTAGAGTGGGTACAACCATCTCCTCCTATGTCTCACACCTATAATGAATTACCTTTCGTTTATGGCTCTTATGCTGCATTAACCCCCAAAAACGCTTAATTTCCGTGGGCCACCCCCAAGTGGGGCGGCCCATTTATTTATGTACTATAGATATATGATTGTAGCTATATTATTGTTATTACTAGGAGTGTTAGGGATCGTGCTCAATAGAGGGCATCTTATAATTATGTTAATGTCAATAGAATTAATTTTATTAGCCGCTTCTTTTTTATTTTTAATTAACTCTATAATAACGGATACTTTAATCGAACAAGTTTTTACAATTTTAGTATTAACGGTAGCTGCGGCCGAGTCTTCTATTGGGCTGGCAATTATGGTGGCTTATTATCGAATAAAGGGAACGATCGCTATTAAATCTCTTAATTGACTTAGAGGTTAAATTACAATAAGTTAAAGAATAACGATGCCTCAATTGGAAACTGCTACTTATTTAACTCAATACAGGTGAACTTTAATTGCTCTATTTTTATTATTTTYCTTTTTGGTTGTTTCAGTCTTACCAGTTATTAAAACTAATTTTYTAATTCGAAGATCGGTGGNGGGTGAGTTGGCTGGGGCCCCTAAGACGTCCGATTTAAATAAAGGGCCGGCTTCATTATGGAGCTGGGATAAAAATTAACATATAAAACCCTTATGGGACCACAACTAAGATGGGCGCGGCTTATTTTGATCAATTTAAAGTAGTAGATTTGATCGCCGTCACTAACTCATCGATGATGATGTTGTTAGCTGTGGCTGTAGCTCTAATATTATTAAAGGGGAACCGATTAATTCCTAACCGATGGCAGGCAATTATGGAGTCGATTTATGATCACTTCCACGGGTTAGTAAAAGATAATGCGGGAACCCAATACTTTCCTTTTGTTTTTACTCTTTTTATTTTTATAGTATTTTTAAATATTTTAGGATTATTTCCTTATGTCTTTACGGTAACAGTTCATGTAGTTGTAACGTTAGGTTTGTCATTCTCAATTGTAATTGGTGTAACTTTAGCCGGGCTTTGGAGGTTTAAATGAAAGTTTTTAAGCATTCTAATGCCGGCCGGGGCTCCTTTAGCTTTGGCCCCCCTTTTAGTATTAATTGAAACAGTAAGTTATATTTCTAGGGCTGTCTCTTTAGGGGTCCGTCTCGCCGCAAACTTATCAGCCGGCCATCTATTATTTGCCATTTTAGCTGGGTTTGGTTTTAGTATGTTAACTACGGCGGGTATTCTTAATATCTTTCCTGTTTTAATTATGGTTTTTATTAGTTTATTAGAAGCCGCGGTGGCAGTTATTCAAGCCTACGTTTTTTCTTTGCTTACTACTATTTATTTAGCTGATACCATCGTTTTACATTAAGTTTCTCTCAGGAGTGGTATGTATATCTTAGTTTTAACTATCCCCCTTTTGGGGGCCTTAGTTTCAGGTTTGTTTGGTAGAAAAATAGGTGAAAGGGGTGCTGGAATTTTTACTTCAAGTTGTCTAATAATAAGTTTGTCGTGGTCTCTTTTAATTTTTTACGAAATTACATTAAATTGTTCAACTACGTACATAAAACTATGGCGATGGTTGGATTCAGATTTAGTAACTGCTTACTTCGGTTTACAATTTGATGCTCTTACGGCAACGATGTTACTTGTTGTTACCTCTATATCTACTTTAGTACATATTTTTTCTACAGCTTACATGGATGGGGATCCTCATGTACCTCGATTTATGTCTTATTTATCATTGTTTACATTTTTTATGATTATATTAGTTACTAGCGATAATTACCCACAACTTTTTATTGGTTGAGAAGGCGTTGGGTTGTGCTCTTATTTGTTAAATAAACTTTTGATTACCAGAATTGAGGCTAATAAGGCAGCAATAAAGGCCATGTTGGTTAATCGAGTGGGGGATATCGGKTTTGTTTTAGCTATGTTGGCAATTTGGGATCAATTTGGGTGCTTAGATTTTGCCTCTATCTTTAATATAGTGGCGTTATCTCCTTCTGATAACACAACCTTAATATGTTTATTTTTATTTATAGGTGCTGTCGGTAAGTCAGCGCAGCTAGGATTACACACTTGGTTGCCGGATGCAATGGAAGGTTGGCGTTGGGCCGTCCTGTCTAAGTAATTAGCCTTGATTATAAATACACTATATGCTGGAAAGACCTAGAGGGTTTATCAGCCGGTAACAAAGCTAGAAGTTAGAGATACCACTTAATAAATTGGTTTATGAGGTGGTTGGGTTTATGCCTCTCTTCGCTGTTGGTACCTCAGAGACTTTATGTGAATCCACTCCGAATCTCATGAGAAAACGAGTTTTCTTGATGATCGTTGAAACAATTCATTTAATCTTAAAAATTTTAATAATAGTTATCCCGTTACTTGTAGCTGTGGCCTATTTAACTTTGGCCGAACGGAAGGTTTTAGGATATATGCAAGCTAGGAAAGGGCCCAATGTAGTAGGTATTTATGGGTTGTTTCAACCTCTTGCTGATGGTATAAAATTATTTACTAAAGAATTGGTCATTCCTCACTACGCTAATTTGTTTATATATGTGGCGGCGCCAGTCTTTTCATTCACTTTAGCCTTAATTGCTTGGGGAGTTATTCCTTATGATAAAGGGGTTGTTATAAGTGATCTGAAAATAGGAATTTTGTTTACATTGGCCGTTTCTTCCATTAGTGTTTACGCTATTTTGATGTCCGGTTGGGCAAGTCAGTCTAAGTATGCTTTTTTAGGAGCTATTAGGGCGGCTGCTCAGATGATTAGTTATGAAGTTTCAATTGGACTAATAATAATAACGGTCATCTTGTGTGTAGGTTCTTTAAATATTACTGAAATAGTACTAGCTCAAAGTAGCGGTACTTGATTTTTCTTTCCTCTGTTCCCTGCGGCCATGATGTTTTTTGCTTCGGCGTTAGCCGAAACTAATCGAGCGCCTTTTGATTTAACAGAGGGGGAGTCTGAGTTAGTGTCGGGATACAATGTAGAGTATGCTTCTATGTCTTTTGCTTTATTTTTTCTTGCGGAATATGCTCATATAATATTGATGAGTTGTTTAACTACAATTTTATTTTTAGGAGGGTGGCTCTCTCCTATTGTGTATTTAAAAGGAGGGCCGGCTTGGTTTGGCTTAAAAACCTCTTTTATAATTTTACTCTTTATTTGAGTAAGGGCCTCTTTTCCTAGAATGCGGTACGATCAATTAATGGCTTTACTATGAAAATCTTACTTACCCCTAAGTTTGGCTTTTGTAATTTTAGTGGCTAGTCTTTTATTTGGGTTAAATGGGTTACCCCCCAGCTAACTGTGGATGTATACTGAGTTTTATGGTATTTTGGTTTTATTAATTTTTAGCGTAATTCTTTCTGCGATTATTTCTGGTGCTTCTTATATTTTAGGGGAGAAACAGCCGGATCGAGAGAAAGTTTCGGCCTATGAATGTGGGTTTGACCCCTTTGGGGCCCCAGGACGGCCCTTTTCTATTCGGTTTTTCTTAATTGGCATTCTTTTTCTTATCTTTGATTTAGAAATTTCTTTCCTTTTTCCTTGATGTGTTGTATATAATCAAATATCCCCCTTTGGTTATTGGACGATGGTTGTGTTTTTAGGTGTTCTAACTTTAGGTTTGGTATATGAGTGGTTAAAAGGTGGCTTGGAATGAGAGTAGGCCCCCTTTAGTGTTGAACGAGGCACCCCAAAGGATTGTTAAGAGGGGAATATATGTTGCTTAGAGTTTAATTTATTAAAAACGTAATAAAATTAAAAGAGTACGTTAAAGTAGAGAGGGGGTCCTTCTGTAATAATTATTATTAGATAAATATTAAAGGACATCTATAATAATAAATTGCTCCCCTAATCTTCTCTTAGGGGAGGTAATGTATATCTTAGTTTTAATTGGTGAGCAAGTTATAGAGTGGAAGAAAAAGTCCTATCCGCTATGAGAGTAGCGGCTATCTGAAACGATAGAAACAACTATTAACACCAACTCCGGTATCTGCTTTAATTCATGCTGCAACCATGGTGACGGCAGGTGTTTTTTTACTAATTAGATCATCCCCCCTATTAGAACAAGCTCCCATAGCTTTAATGGTCATAACCGTTGTTGGGTCTCTTACGGCATTTATGGCCGCCACGGTTGGCTTGGTACAGAACGACCTTAAAAAAGTAATAGCTTATTCAACTTGTAGTCAATTAGGATACATGGTAATGGCTTGTGGGCTTTCCCAATATTCTATAAGTTTGTTTCATTTAATGAATCATGCTTTTTTTAAAGCTCTATTGTTTTTGAGCGCTGGGTCCGTGATCCATGCTTTAGCTGATGAGCAAGATATGAGAAAAATGGGGGGTCTTATTAGATCCATTCCCTTTACTTATACTATGATGGTGATTGGCTCTCTATCTTTAATGGGTTTCCCTTATCTGACAGGGTTTTATTCTAAAGATCTAATTTTAGAGTTAGCTTATGATCAATATTATTTAGCCTTTGCTCATTGGTTGGGGGTTTTCTCTGCCTTATTAACCGCCGCTTATTCTTTTCGATTAGTATACCTTACTTTTATTTCGAATACCAACTCCAAAAAGGAGGTTTTTTCACATGCTCATGAGGGCTCTTGAAATTTAACCCTGCCTCTAATATTATTAGCCTTAGGAAGCATTTTTGTAGGTTATTTAACCAAAGAAGTTATTTGGTCCTTTCAAATCACCCTCTCTCCCATTGTGCCCACTTTTATTAAACTATTGCCTGTGATCTTTAGTCTTTTTGGGGCTGGAGTGGCTATAATCCTTTATCATTATTCTTCACAAGTCTTTAAAGCACCAGTCTCGCCGGTCGGTCTTGCTGGTTATACCTTTTTATATTCTGCTTGGCAATTTAATTATATTGTTAATCATTTTTTGGTCCAGAATGTGTGAAGGTTAGGTCATTTAATAACATTCCGAACCCTGGATAAGGGGGTATTGGAACTAATAGGCCCCAGAGGATTATCTCAATTCATAATTCGGCTCACCCAAGAAATAAGTAACTTGCAATCTGGTTTAGTTTATAATTACGCTTTGATAATTCTTATAGCCATTTCTAGTTTTATGGTATTAAAATAAAATGAAAATATTTTATCAAACCCTAATAATAACTTTACTATCATACCCAAGAGCCGTTATTTTATCCCTAAGGGGTTTACCCAACCTCTCTTTGAATATCGCGTTCAAAGTTTTCCCGGGTGATTCACCGAAGGATTCTATTTAATAGGTAGGAGGTTAGGTTAAGGTAGACTGTTAGCCTTCAAAGCTAAAGGTGCGGGTTCAAGTCCCGCCCCTCCTGCCCCTTATATAATAGGGCCCGATCGGAATTTAATTTATAAAATGAAGGGGCGGGTGATCTTTAAATTTAAGGTCGATGAATGAAACTTTTTTTTTAAGCATAATTATTTTATTATTAATCATTTATAGTGTAAAGAATCCTACTTTAAAATTATCCTTCTTAGTATTATTATTAATAAGCTGTTGAGCGAGTATTGACTTTTTTTTTTCCTTGGCAGAATGGGTTCTTAACTATTAATAATTGAGTTGCCACCACTAAAATGGTGATTCTTGTAGGGAGTTTCTCTATTTTATTAATGGCGCCTCCTTCCATGAGAGGGGGGGCTATCCCGGTTTTAATTTTAATGGTAGCCTTGGGAAGTATTCTTTTGGTTTCTGCGAGTAACTGGCTATCAGTTTATCTGGCTATTGAATTACCAACTCTCTCCCTTTTTATATTAGTAGCTCAAAAGAGGGGCTCTGGACACAGTGTTGAAGCTGGACTAAAATATTTTGTATTAGGTGCACTCTCCTCAGGTTTATTTTTATTTGGGTGTGCTCTTTTATGCGGATTAACGGGAGGAACTAGTATCCCATGTATAGATCTCGTGCTTAATCAAGGAAGCAATCAAGTCTCCCCAACCTCTGGCGTAATGACTCCTATGGGAGGCTTGTTAATTACAGGGGCTTTGTTATTTAAACTAGCTGCGGCCCCCTTCCATATGTGGGCACCAGACGTATATGATGGTGCTCCTACTACTACTACCGCTTTATTGGCAACTGTGCCTAAAGTAGGGATATTTTCTATTTTGGTTTCGATTGGACCGGTGGCTAATGTGTTGTTGATTGGGGCCATTTTTTCAATGGTGGTGGGCGCCCTCGGTGCTTTAAATCAAACCAAAATTAAACGACTATTAGCTTATAGTGGAATTGCGCATATGGGCTTCATTCTTTGGGGAATAGAGATTGGATCTTTTGAAAGTGTGCAGGCTAGTTTAATATATATAATTTTATATGTCATTATGTCTATTTGCGCCTTTACTATGGTACTGGCTTTAGGGGGTTTAAAGAATCTAATCGTAGAGTTCAGTGGTCTTTCAAGAAGAGAGCCGACTTTAGCTATAACATTGGCTTTAACTTTTCTTTCCATTGCTGGAATTCCTCCTCTAATTGGATTTTTTAGTAAATGGTGAGTTCTATTATCTGGTATTACTCATCAGTATTATTTAGTTTCAGTTTTAGCTGTAGTTTGTTCTGTGGTAGCTGGTGTTTATTATGTTAGAATAGTTAAAATTATTTATTTCCAAGCCGACTCATTTTTCTTAGTGGGCTTAAAAACACTTAAAGAAAAAAAAAGGATAAACTTTAGGAGATCTCTGTTGATTGGGGTTAGTTTATACCTAATTGTATTTATGATAATCTCTCCTAATATGTTATTACAGTTGGCTCACTGGGCTACGGTGGGATTATTCTAAAGACGTAGCCTGAAATTGGCACTTAATATTAGAAAATAAGTAAAATGGGTCCTTTGATTTTGGGGAATATAGAAGGCAAGTGGCCCTTTTAATACATGCTAGTGGAGGTAACTCATGCAAACAGGCGAGTAAATCCGGAATCCAAGGTGCTGGGCCGGAGTCTTATTAGGTAGAAGGTGGTGTAAAAGACCCCCTTGCCGAAGATGGGTAGCTTGGCTGAAGCCGCACTTTCACTGAAACAAGGGGAAGACTCACACAGAGGCAGCAGTAGAGAATCTTGTGCAATATACGAAAGTATGACACAGAGAGGACACATTTAATTGAGCCCGTCAAATTAAGTGCCAGCCGACGCGGTTAGACTTAAGGGCTAGTCTTTATAAGTAAAAGGGCGTAAAGGATGTGTAGGCCAAGAAATTATCTAAGGAGGTAAATGGAATTTTTCTGGAGCGGTAGAATGTGAGGATAGAAAATAGAACTCCCAAGGTTAAAACTATTTACCACAAGGTAGGCTGAAACATGAGAGTGTGGGGAGCAAACAGGATTAGAGACCCTGGTAGTCCACACTGTGAACTTTGAAGATGATGCTTAGCAGACCCGAAAGGTAGAATCTTCCGCCTGAGTAGTACGATCGCAAGATTAAAATTCAAAAACTTTGGCTGTTCACTATTTCGATTAGAGGAGCGTGTCGTTTAATTCGATGGTCCGCGTGTTACCTCACCCCAACTTGAATCTGTGACCGGTATTGCATGGCCGTCGTAAGTCCGTGTGTTAAGCTAAAAGGGACCCAGCCCGGGCGCACGCCCGGAGGAAGTCAGGTCTTATGATCCGAATGTTGGGGGGTTTTATGCGCTACATTTTCTTATATAATGGGAGACCTAGAAGGTGAAACCCTAAAGTAAGAGTTCGGAAGGTCGCTGTAAAATGACTGGAAGTTGGATTTAATAGTAATCGGAAAGTAGGGCGTTCCGGTGAATTGGTACAAGTGTTAGCACAAATTGCCCGTCACCTTTACCTAGGATGGTTATCCGGACGCCTTCGGTGATTACGGGTGCCTACGAGGTAAAGCAAGTCGTAACATGGTGAGGGAAGGGGAACCTTCCCTTGCCCGGTCTTCCTTATAAGGAGAATTAGAAAACTAATCTCTCCTATTCAGAGTAATGAAAAATTTATTGAATAATTGACTAATTATTGACCAGTTTGGTCATGATGTGCCGGAGCCGTGGCAATTAGGTTTTCAAGATGCTGCCCACCCGGTGATGGAGGAGATAATTTTTTTTCACGATCAAGTTATGTTTATATTGATTATTATTATTACCACAGTATTATGGTTAATTGTAAAAGCCTTAAGTGGTAAGGCCTATCATAGATATTTAGTTGATGGAACTTTATTAGAAATCATTTGGACGATAGTCCCAGCTATAATTTTAGTTCTTATTGCGTTTCCTTCCTTAAAATTATTATATTTGATGGATGAAGTAATGGACCCTGCTTTGACCATAAAAGCTATTGGTCATCAGTGGTATTGGTCCTACGAATATTCAGATTATCAGGCGGAAACTTTAGAATTTGACTCCTACATGGTACCAACGGCCGATTTAAATAAAGGCGACTTCAGACTTTTAGAGGTAGATAATAGATTAGTAGTGCCTGTAAACACACATGTTAGAATTTTAGTCACTGCAGCTGATGTTATACATTCATTTGCGGTACCGGCCCTTGCTGTTAAAATGGATGCAATTCCGGGTCGGTTAAATCAAACTGGGGTTTTTATAAAAAGACCTGGTGTTTTTTACGGTCAATGTTCGGAGATTTGTGGGGCTAACCACTCTTTTATGCCTATAGTAATCGAAGCGGTTTCTCTAGATAAATATATTAATTGGGTGCTNTCAAGNCAGTCTAATTATAATAGGTTATCTTTTATTAACGGTAATCTTGTCAGGGGGATATTTATGGCGCTTCTTCCGCTTAGCCAGATTAACCCTGAGCCTTATGGCCTGTATAGTTCCTTTGAACAAAAAAAGAGGTCTCCACTTAGCCTTGCCCCAGAAGTTTGGGCGAGGCCCAGTTGGGCCTCCTCAGTTGGTGCTTTGTCTGTAGTAGAAGGTATTGAGATATTCTGTCAAGTAAGTCCACAGGGATCTAAGGGAGGGCTTAATTTATAAGCCTTACTTCAAGAGATGATAAATTGATTGGGCTTAATTTTCTTTTTGCTTTTTTTGGGAATAATTAACGTAATGAGAGTTCCAAGAGATAATAATATAAAATTAAAGAGAGTCGCTCTAGAGTGGTCTTTAGCAACCTTAACTGCCACTTTAATTTTATGGGCGGCCTTTGATCTAGAGGGCCAATTTCAAACCATAAATCAAACAGAGTGGATAGTTACCCCAGCCTTAAGTTTTAAATGGGGGCCCCTTTTGTTAGCTGTTGATGGAATTTCTTTGTTTTTTTTANTTTTAACTGCGTTATTAATACCAATATGTATTTTGATCAGYTGAAATTCAATTAAATTTTTATTAAAAGAATTTTTATTATGTCTTCTATTTTTAGAAGTTCTCTTAATGGGAGTTTTTTCAGCCCTGGATCTTTTATTGTTTTACATATTATTCGAAGGAATATTAATTCCTATGTTCCTTTTGATCGGTGTGTGGGGCTCAAGAGAAGAAAAAGTACGAGCCTCTTACTATTTCTTTTTTTACACTTTTGTTGGGTCAGTGTTTATGCTTCTAGGCATATTTCAACTATATAGTAGTGTAGGTACGACTGACTATCAAGCTCTGTTAAACATAGAGTTGCCCGTTTCCACTCAAAAATGGATCTTTGCCGGGTTTTTTTTGAGCTTAGCAGTTAAGATTCCTCAGGTTCCCTTCCATATTTGATTACCTCAAGCCCACGTAGAGGCTCCAGTATCAGGTTCGGTTATTTTGGCTGGAATCCTATTAAAATTAGGGGGGTACGGGTTTTTAAGGTTCACTTGGCCTATTTTACCTGCGGCTACCGAATATTTTGCTCCTTTTGTTATCATGTTAAGTGTTATTGCTATTATTTATGGGAGTTTAACAACTTGTCGCCAAGTTGACTTAAAGAGACTTATTGCTTACTCTTCGGTGGCACACATGGGGCTTGTAACATTAGGCCTGTTTACTCATACAATTGAAGGGTTAGTGGCGGCTGTTTTTATGATGTTGGCACATGGCCTTGTGAGCTCGGCCCTTTTCATTATTGTTACTTATCTATATGAGCGCCATCACACTCGTCTTATAAAGTACTATCGCGGAGTAACTTTTTCCATGCCTTTATTTGTTAGTATCTTTTTAGTTCTAACATTAACCAACATGGCTATTCCCCTTAGTTGTAATTTTATTGGAGAATTTTTTTCTTTATTAGCTGCTTTTGAGTATAATTTGGTAATTGGTGTTTTAGCTGCCACTGGAATGGTTTGGTCGGCCGCATATTCTCTTTATTTGTACAATCGTGTCAGTTTTGGAGCGGCCTCTAATTATCTTCTTTTTACGAGAGATTTAAATAGACGTGAATTTTTAGCTATCATTCCCTTGGTTGTTTTAATCTTTATTTTAGGGGTGTTACCCTCTTTAATTATTGACCCGGTTAAAAATGCTATAATGTTTAGCCCTGGGGGAGCTTAACTAAATGATTACGATGTGTTTTTTTACCTTATCATTTGGGACTGTTGCCTCTGGAATAATGGTTATATCTGCGCTTAATCCGGTCCACTCAGTTTTTTGGCTGGTAGTTGCCTTTACAAGCTCTGCGGCTCTCTTTATCTTGTTGGGGGTAGATTTTATTGCTTTGATGTTTATAATAATATATGTGGGAGCAATAGCTATCCTATTTTTGTTTGTAATAATGATGTTAAATTTAATGGACTTTTCTCCAGCCTTTCGACAAGGGGGAGAAGCAGACATGACAAATTATGTTCCAATCGGGTTAGCCATTGGAACGCTTTTTTTTGAGGCAATCGCTTCAAGTTGGCTTATCATGGGCGGCCCTTATGTTTATAGGAGCTTATTGGGTTCATGAGATTTAGCCAACCCTTGGTTTCTAAAAAAATATCATAATATTGAGGCGATCGGGCGAATACTATATACTGATTGTTATTATCTCTTTATTTTGGCCAGTTTTATACTATTAGTGGCCATGATTGGGGCTATAGTACTAACCCAAGAGATTGGGATAGAAGTAGGTCCCACGGCCAAAAAACAAGATATCTTCTCTCAAACTAGTCGTGCCCAGGTTTAATTTAGGTTAATGGGGCACAACCGGCCTATGGTGCAATTAAGAAAACAAAACCCCGTCTTATCCATTGTAAATGGAATAATTATCGATTTACCGGCCCCCGCCAATCTTAGTTATATGTGGAACTTCGGTTCTTTATTGGGGGCGTGTTTAGTTATACAAATCGCCACAGGAATATTTTTAGCAATGCACTATTGTGCAGATGTGAGCTTAGCCTTTGCTTCAGTGGACCATATTATGCGAGATGTAAATTATGGCTTTTTATTAAGATATGCTCACGCAAATGGGGCATCTATGTTCTTTTTATGTCTTTATGTTCATATTGGTCGAGGGTTATACTATGGAAGTTATTCTAAAATTGAAGTTTGGAATGTAGGTGTTGTATTATTTCTATTAACAATGGCTACGGCTTTCATTGGATATGTCCTACCTTGGGGACAAATGTCCTTTTGGGGGGCCACAGTTATTACCAATTTACTATCTGCCATTCCTTATGTAGGGACAGATGTTGTTCAATGGGTGTGGGGAGGATTTAGTGTCTCTAACGCTACACTTAATCGCTTTTTCAGCCTTCATTATTTGTTTCCTTTTCTTTTAGCGGCTTTAGGGGTTGTTCATTTGATTTGCTTACACGTAGATGGCTCTAATAATCCTATCGGAGTAAGATCAGACCTTGATAAAGTGGCCTTCCATGTTTATTACACGTCAAAGGATTGGTATGGTATAGTGGCATTTGCTGTGTTTTTTTGTTCTCTAGTTTATTTAGCGCCTAATTTATTAGGAGATCCTGAGAACTTTATTCAAGCTAACCCCTTGGTAACTCCAGTACACATTCAACCAGAATGGTACTTTCTATTTGCTTACGCCATTTTACGCTCTATTCCTAATAAATTGGGAGGGGTAGTAGCTATGTTTGCTAGTCTTTTAGTATTATTTATACCTCCTTGGATTCATACTAGCCGACTAAAAGGATTAACCTTTCGGCCATTAGGTCGAATTGTTTTTTGGGTTTTAATTGCGGACTTCTTGCTTCTTACTTGGATCGGGGCGCAACCTGTTGAGGAGCCCTTTATTCTAGTTGGGCAATTGGCCTCTAGTTTTTATTTTCCTAACTTTTTAGTAATAAACCCCTTACTGGGATATGTTGAAAATCGTCTTTTATTCCCAAAAGGGGGTTAAAGTCTGATTAGTTAAGTTTTTTCAAAAGTTTTTTGCTTTTTAGTTAAAAGTGGCCCATCTAGTAGAGTGGACTAACGGTAAGTCACCAGACTCATCATCTGGAGATGCAGGTTCAATTCCTGCCTCTACAAT